ATATGGCGAAATTGGTAGACGCTACGGACTTAATTGGATTGAGCCTTGGTATGGAAACTTACCAAGTGATAACTTTCAAATTCAGAGAAACCCTGGAATTAAAAATGGGCAATCCTGAGCCAAATCCTATTTTACGAAAAACAAATAAGGGTTCAGAAGAAAGCAAGAATAAAAAAAGGATAGGTGCAGAGACTCAATGGAAGCTGTTCTAACAAGTGGGGTTGACTTCTTTACGTTATTACATTAACGTAATCCTTATATCAAAACTACAGAAAGGATAAACCTATATACATACGTATATGTACTGAAATCCTATCTCAAATGATTAATGACGACCCGAATCTTTATTTATTTATATTTCTATAAATAATAAATCAAAATCGAAAGAGTTGTTGTGAATCGATCCAAATTGAAGAAAGAATCGAATATTTATTAATAAAATTTATCGTACGAGAATAAAGATAGAGTCCCATTCCACACGTCAATACCGACAAGAATGAAATTTATAGGAAGAGGAAAATCCGTCGACTTTAGAAATCGTGAGGGTTCGAGTCCCTCTATCCCCAAAAAGGCCCGTTTGATTCCCCAATTATTTATCCGATCCGCTCTTTTCGTTTCGTTAGCGGTTTAAAATTCGTTATGTTTTTCAATCATTCTACTCTTTTACAAATGGATCTGATTGGAAATTTTTTTTTTCTTATTACAATATTTGTGATATATATGATACGCGTACAAATGAACATCTTTGAGGAAGGTATCCCCACTTCCAATTTGAATGATTAACAATACATATCATTTCTTGTACTGTATTAAAACTTATAAAGTTTTCTTTTTGAAGATCCAAGAAATTACAGGGTCTGGATAAAGCTTTGTAAGACTTTTTTTGTCTTTTTAATTGACATAAACTCAAGTTATCTATTAAAATAAGGACGATGCACGGATAATGGTCGGGATAGCTCAGCTGGTAGAGCAGAGGACTGAAAATCCTCGTGTCACCAGTTCAAATCTGGTTCCTGGCACATGATTTATTTGTATGAGTATCCGTTTTACAAATGAATTGATATGGGTCAACATACATATTCATTACTAGTCTATATCATGATAGATACTTATCTATCTAGGTGTCTGAGAATATACCCTTTCTAGAATTATAGAATAGATGAGTAAAGAGTATGTCTATAAAATCTGTAAAATAAAAAAAAATTAGATTTGACTTCCTTTTCTTTTTTATTTGTTCATACGGTGTCTCTTACCGTTCAAAAACAATGTTAATACTTTAGATATTTAATACTTCATACATATTAAAATAGAAAGGTTAAATTAATTGGTTGAAAGACTCAAAGGTATAGTCTCGCGGAGTTGAAAGGTGGGAATAACCAAGATTCATTTCAGATACAGTACAAATAAAATCCAAGCCCTCCTCTCATTTCGTTGTCTTTTCTTTTCATATTCTATTTCTTCATTTCCTCCTATGTGACTTTGTCGAACTCATTTAAGTTTTGTGCGTGGTACATAGTTCATGATGCGAAACTCTTTTAGGTCATCCTAATACTAATTGTATTTTTTTAATTGTCTTGTTTTTTTTTTATTTATCCTTTTTATTTCTATTTTTTATTGTTTCTATTTTTATATATTATATATTTATTTATTTGAATAGAAACAATTTTTTTTTATTCTATTTATTTTGTATTATTTATTTGTATTTGATTTATATTTTATTTCGTTTTATTTAGCCCATTTAGAATAGAATGCGAATGAGACTTCCATTACGCTCTTTGGTCTATAAGAGAACGTACAAACATTATTTGAATACCTGGAGTTGTAGAAGTGAAAATTAGTTTCTTATTTTATTATTTATATTATTATTTATATTTAATGAGCATCCTGTATTTCATAAAAATTCGGGGCAATATAATCCTTACGTAAGGGCCATCCTATCCAACTTTCGGGCATTAAGATACGTTTCAGACGTGGATGATTATCATAAAAGATTCCCAACATATCATAAGATTCCCTTTCTTGAAAATCCGCACTTTTCCAAACCCAGAAAACAGACGGAATTCTAGGATTCCACCTTGGGGCAAATACTTTTATACATACCTCTTCTGGTTGATCTATACCATAAGCTATTCTCGTAAGATGATACACACTAGCTAACAGTCCGCCCGGTGCTACATCATAGGCACATTGGGAACGTAAATAATTGTAACCATATACATATAAAATGACAGCAATGGAATGCCAATCCCCAGGCTTTATTTGTAAAGTCTCTATTCCTTGGTAGTCGAAGCCCAAAGATCTATGAACTAACCCATGTTTGGCTAGCCAAGCAGACAAACGACCTTGCATCTTTTTTATCTCTCCCACATTTTTATTTGTATAAAACTTTTATTTGTCTCTATAAGTTAAGTATTTCACATTTACGATGAAATTTATGAAAATTATTGTTTGTTATTATGTAAAAAAATGTGAAAAAAAAAAAAAAAATCCTGCCTAATTC